AATCGAACCCGCATCGTTAGCTTGGAAGGCTAGGGGTTATAGTCGACGTTGATTCATCATTTTTAGCGTCTCTAATTCAAAACTGAACGTGAAACTTTGGTTTCATTCGGCTCCTTTATGGAAGATGTATAAATTCCTATATTAAGACATGAACGAAAAAAAAAATTCCACCCATAACATCTATGTCAGCTTTTCTGTCTGAATGTATTCAGAACAACCCGCTTTCTAGACGATCCCTATAGAAGGGGATTATATTATAACAACCTTTCTAGTTACTTCGTTCTCTATTTCTATGTGAGAGAATCCTTAGGAAAAGCATTTTGTTTCTACCGAGCTAAAACAATTTGTCGATGTCTCTAGTAAACCAAAGTCATTGTTTAATAGCCATTTTGCTTCAATTTCCGTAATACAAATTCCAAATTAAAGATTTAGTTACGATTAGAAAGCCACTTTCTATCTTTATCCATGGATCCTTTACTCATACTTATTCAATTAGAAGTATTGATCTAATTAAAAAAAAAAAATTATGTTTCGTAATCTCATAATCCAATTTTTCAATTTTGAATTGATTCTTGGATACAAATCACGAGAATGTATATTCTTCCTCGAATTTTTCATTGAGAGGTAAAGGATTAAATCCTTTTAAGAAATAAAGTTTTTGGTCGGAATGAAATATTAATCAAACCGAAAGACCCCTTAACTATATAAAGGATTATAGAACGAATCACACTTTTACCACTAAACTATACCCGCTACAATCCGATTATTGTATATAAATGAACCTTTTGTCGAACAAGAAAATGGGTCGTAATAAAAAGTTAAAAGAGTAAAAAGAAAGGATAGGATCATAAAATAATCATGAAAATTAGAGCGTTTACGTGTTGTATCAGAGAACCCAATGAGATTCGGAAAAGAGAATTCATTAAATTTCAATAACTAAAACTAAAAGTGTTTTTTTGCCGGAGGTTTTTGACCTAGACGTCTCGACAAAACTACTTAAGCCATAACATAGATGAAAATGTATTGTGCAAGAATCCACAGTTCCCTTTTTGTTATTTTTTGACTTTACTAAAATAAAAGGAATAAAGAAAATAAAGAATAAATATAAAAAATTAAGATAAGAAACGACACTTTGATTCGATATCATTTGATTCTATATCATAGAAATCTAAAGAGTTTTTATTTTTCCAATCGTAATAACAAGCAAGTATTTTAGTTTTCAAATAAAAAAAAAATGATTTATGATTCGTTGGAACAATAAATGGCGGGCCCGGCCTGGTCAGTACTTAGCCGGGCCGTGGAACTAAAAAGCACTCTCGGATGAAAAAAAAATATTATGAAGGGCTCTTTCAATCCTTATTTTTTATAATGTAACATAGTATTATCCTTTTTCAATTGGGAGGAGAGATGGCTGAGTGGACTAAAGCGTCGGATTGCTAATCCGTTGTACGAGTTTTTCGTACCGAGGGTTCGAATCCCTCTCTTTCCGTTTTTGTTGATGACTTGGTATTTTCTTTCGAATTTTTCGCGAGCTCTTTTTATTTTTAATAGTTAAAAATGTGTAATAGATAAAATCCTACTAAGAACATTTAAAAATCAAGCAAGGAAAACAAAAACCTTATCTTTTATTCTTCACGTCCAGGATTACGTCCTGGATCATTAGACAGGAATCCGAAAATAAAGAGAGAAACAAAGAATATCACTACCGTGTAAACAAATAGTTTGAGAGTAAGCATTACATAATCTCCAAGATTTTTTTTAGTAAAAAAGAGAATAGATTCTCCGTTTTTATACCGCATACCCTACTATTTTGATTTTTTATTTTGACACCAAGAAATAAAGTGGGGTGATCCAGATTTTTCGCGGTTGTACAAGAATTTCAATATTTGAATTGAGGGTGTAAGACTTATCTGATCTTATCTTTTCTTTGAATTTTTTTTTTTTCAATAAATCATGAATTTGTCTAGACATTATTAAATTAAAGATATCATCGAAAACTTACAGCAGCTTGCCAAACAAAGGCTAAGAGAAAAAAAAACAGGGGTATTACTGGCATAACATCTACGATTGGATTTAAAAAAGCGTAGGCCTCGGGCAATTTGGCGACGAAAAAACTACTTGAATAAAGAGCAGAATTAAGACAGATACAGATCAAACTAAATATATTAAGCATAACAAACATTTTGTTCTTGAGGATAATTGTATTTTATTTATTTTGATTGAGTTATTAATAAATTGAGTTTTTTATTATTTTATTATTATAAATATGTTATTATTCATAGAAAAGAAAAATGAATAAAAAGAAAATAAGATAGACCAAAAAACTTTCTTTGATTTGAACTCACCCAATCAAAAATCCTTCAATTCTCAAATCAAAAGAGAATAGAATAAACCATACTTTCATACAATATCTTAATTGAATTATATGTAATGATCAATAAATTCTGTTTAATTCTACGTCTACATGTATAAAAATTCTAGTAATCTATTTTATAGATAATAGATATTTAGACTTGAGTTGACGAACAACCAGTACCAATATTAGTGTTTATTAGTGTCGACTAGAAATGGGGCGTGGCCAAGTGGTAAGGCAACGGGTTTTGGTCCCGCTATTCGGAGGTTCGAATCCTTCCGTCCCAGAACATACCTGACCCACGATCATTTTATTAATCTATAATTTTATTAATCTATAAATAAAAAATAAAATATATATCTATATCATAATCTATATCATAATAAAATATATCAAAATAAATATTGTCTTTTCGACCAGTCTTCCGTTTAAGAGTATAATATTGTTATAGAATGTGATTCTTATTTTTTTTTTTTTTTTTATTATTAATCATATCTTTTTCACAAATTTAATCGAGTTCAAATAACACGCATATGAAACGAAATTTTGATTTGTTAAATATTACTGATTTTACAATATGAAATATGAAAAAATAACAACCTAAATCTTCAATCTTTCCTTACATCAGTCTTTTTTTTTTTATTAATCATTGATGGTTTAATCCAATATGGATTTATCTTTCTCTTAATGATGATAAAAAGCGAATGGTACTTACTGTAAAACCTTATGCAAATAATGATATAGGGTAGGAAACTATTCAATCAATTAAATCTTTTTAATGATTTCTTATGAGTTCTTGGTACTCTAAGAAGTGTGAAATTGTTGAATTTATCCTATCACGTTACTTGAAGATAGAGATTCAAAATAACTTGTTTATTCGTGTTTATTTATTCATGTTATGTTAGTTATAATTTTCATGTTATGTTAGTTATAATTAAAAAAAAAATTATAAACAATTAAAAAAAAAATTATAAACAATGGGGTTAAATTGATTGAATTCTTGTTGAGACTTCGTCATACATTATCCATTCTTCATATAGAAGAAAAAAGTATAGATTATTATGTACCGACCGAACCGATGATTATTCACGATTCCATAATTGAATCAATTACATACTGGTTCCAAACTGAAGGAATGTTATGGTAAAACTTCGTTTAAAACGATGTGGCAGAAAGCAACGTGCGACTTGAAGGACATGATCAGCTGTGGATTCTTACATCCACCACTTTTTTATATTATATAGGAATGAAAGTGCTCTTGGCTCGACATCATTTGTTCTGTTCCACTGGAACCCTCATTTTTGAGAGTGTTGCCATGTAAATAGTACACGATGGAGCTCGAGTAGAACGTATTGATTAATTTCTCAAGGGCAAGAATCTAAGGTTAGTATCGATCAATAAATTGGAACAACTTCGTAAGTATATTTTAGATATATAAATCTAAAGGATCCAATTCGATAAAATTAAAAAGTTAATTTTGTTGGAATTGGTAAAACTCTTTTGATCAAATTAAAAGTAAAGTGTATTACGTAGGAATCAACCATTCATACGATTCTTTGATAGAAAGAAATCACAAAAAATGGTATGTTGCTGCCGTTTTGAAACGATTTAAAGATCACCGAAGTAATGTCTAAACCCAATGATTCAAGGCAAAGATAAAGATCCTGGAACAAGGAAATACCGTTTTCAATTGTCTCAACAACCAGATCATATTTAAGAATCAAAATAGATTCTAAAGGAGACAGACAAAAAGGGTTAGAGACCACTCAATAAATTTAATACCTAAAAGGTTTCTTTTGAGTTATTTGAGAGTTATTCAACTTGAGTTATGAGGATACAAATAATTTTTTTTTTTTGGGGGGGGGAAGACTAAGAAAAAGTATTTAAACTAAAATCAATAATATAATGAATTTGATGATTTTATGGATCTATTTGATATTATGATTCTATACATAGACATAATTTAGAATTTTCTCGAGCCGTACGAGGAGAAAACTTCTTATACGTTTCTAGGGGGGGGGGAGTATTGTTCATCTATCCCAATGAGCCATTTATCGAATCGTTGCAATTGATGTTCGATCCCGACGAGAGGGAAGAGATCTTCGTAAAGTGGGTTTTTATGACCCGATAAAGAATCAAATCTATTTAAATGTTCCTGCTATTCTATATTTCCTTGAAAAAGGTGCTCAACCTACAGGAACTGTTCATGATATTTCAAAAAGGGCGGGGGTTTTTACGGAACTTCGCCCTAATCAACAAATAAAATTCAATTAATGAAATAAAAAAAATGTGGATGATTTGTATATAGCCTTGTATAACCTTTTTGTTTCTTTGCTATTTCCTCTTTTGTTCTATTTATATCATACTAAATTTATTATCATACTAAATTTATTATTGTTACTATAAAAGAGTGTCTTTTATAACGACAAAAATCTATTTATATTTTATTGATATAAAATTTTTTGATATATATAAAATAGATAGAAAAAGATTAAGTGAATAAATAAATGAAGTAATCGGGTCTATAAATAGAAAATTTTGAGATTACTGTCAATGAGTTAAGGAACAAATAAAAAAACACAAATTGCTTATTTTAGTGAATAAACCTCATTTTTTTACTTAATTTATTTTTCCACCAATATTGTATCAATGTTGTGTTGTATAGAAATATTATATATAGTGCCAATCCAACACAAGTCCTTAGTTTTTTTTTTTTCTTATAATTCTAATTGTCTAATTGATTGAAATTGGAATTGTTAGTTATATTTATAAATTGTTTTTTCTTTTGTATTCTTTTCTCAACATTCATATTGACAACAGTGTATCAAATAAATATAATCCGATCGTGGATAAACGGATCCATTTATATCTCCGTCCCATAGCTTTTATTTCATTCAAATAATGGGTTCTTGTATTTTCTGTGATACAAGAAGTCTTTTTTTGATTAAGATTAAACTCAATAAAAATCTATATATACTATAGAATTAATGGATGACATAAGAGACAAGGAGCTATTTATAAATATTTTACTTTATCCCTATTTTTATCTGAGAATTTTTTCATCGGATCTGTTCATTTTTATTATGTTCAGAATCTAATCAATTAGAATTTTAAAAATTTTTGCTATTTTAATGTTTTGATTGGTTTGGATTGCGTTGTGCAATTCAATCTTTTTTTTATTGAGATTCCGATTGTATCTACACATTCTAATTATTTTATTTGGGTTGCTAACTCAACGGTAGAGTACTCGGCTTTTAAGTGCGGCTAGCATCTTTTACACATTTGTATGAAGCAAAAGATTCGTCCATACCATCGGTAGAGTTTGTAAGACCACGACTGATCCTGAAAGGAATGAATGGAAAAAGCAGCATGTCGTATCAATGGATAATTCTAAGAATATTTCATTCTTACCGAATAGGTCCAAAACCTCATTTAAATTGTTTGAATTCTTGTCGTGTAATAAAAAAAATGAATTTGGTCGAGTGAATAAATGGGTAGAGCCCTACTACGGTTCCAATTATAGGGAAACAAAAAGTAATGAGCTTCTGTTCTTAATTTTTGAATGATTACCCGATCTAATTAGACGTTAAAAATATATTAGTGCTTAATACGGGAAAAACTTTTCCCATGAGTGGATTATAAATTTCTTATGAGTCCTAATTATTAGCTATTACCCATTATGGGGTAGAGATAAATGTGTAGAAGAAGGCAGTATATTGATAAAGATTTTTCAAAATCAAAAGAGCGATTGGATTGAAAAAATAAAGGACTTCTAACCATCTTGTTACCCTAGAATGAACATAAATCAATTAGATGGAAAAAGAGAGGCTAGAGAGTCTGTTGATGAGTCTTACTTGTTCCGAGGTATTTTCTTACTATAATACCTTGTTTTGACTGTATCGTACTATGTATCATTTGATAACCCAATAAATCACCTATTTCTTTTCTTGTTCAAATTAAAAATGGAAGAATTTCAAGGATATTTAGAACTAGATAGATATCAGCAACATGACTTCCTATACCCACTTATCTTTCGGGAGTATATTTATGCACTTGCTCATGATCATGGTTTAAATAGATCGATTTTGTTGGATAATGTAGGTTATGACACTAAATATAGTTTACTAATTATAAAACGTTTAATTAGTCGAATGTATCAACAGAATCATTTGATAATTTCCGCTAATGATTCTAACCAAAATCAATTTTTTGGGTACAACAAAAATTTGTATTCTCAAATGATGTCGGAGGGATTTGCAGTCATTGTGGAAATTCCGTTTTCCCTACGATTAGTATCTTCCTTAGAGGCGACAGAAATCGTAAAATCTTATAATTTACGATCAATTCATTCAATATTTCCTTTTTTAGAGGACAAATTCCCACATTTAAATTATGTATCAGATGTACTAATACCCTACCCCATTCATCTGGAAATCTTGGTTCAAACCCTTCGCTATTGGGTGAAAGATCCCTCTTCTTTACATTTATTACGACTCTTTCTTCACGAGTATTCTAATTGGAATAGTCTTATTACTCCAAAAAAAATTATTTTTTCAAAAAGTAATCCACGATTATTCTTGCTCCTATATAATTCTCATGTATGTGAATACGAATCCATTTTCCTTTTTCTTCGTAATCAATCTTCTCATTTACGATTAACCTCTTCTGGTATCTTTTTTGAGCGAATACATTTCTATGAAAAAAAAAAATATCCTGTAGAAGAAGTCTTCGTTAATGATTTTCCGGCCGCCATCTTATGGTTCTTCAAGGATCCTTTTATGCATTATGTTAGATATCAAGGAAAATCTATTCTGTCTTCGAAGGATACCCCTCTTCTGATGAATAAGTGGAAATATTATCTTGTCAATTTATGGCAATGTCATTCTTATGTGTGGTCTCAACCAGGAAGGATTTATATAAACCAATTATCCAAGCATTCCCTTGATTTTTTGGGTTATTTTTCAAGTATGCGACCAAACCTTTCGGTGGTACGGGGTCAAATGTTAGAAAATTCATTTATAATGGATAATGCTATGAAGAAGCTTGATACATTAGTTCCAATTATTCCTTTGATTGGATCATTGGCTAAAGTGAAATTTTGTAACGCATTAGGGCATCCTATTAGTAAGTCCACCTGGGCAGATTCG